ATAAGCGTCTATACCGTAAAATCGATTTTCGACGGAATGAAAAAGACATATCTGGTAGAATCGTAACCATAGAATATGACCCTAATCGAAATGCATACATTTGTCTCATACATTATGGGGATGGCGAGAAAAGATATATTTTACACCCCAGAGGGGCTATAATTGGAGATACCATTGTTTCTGGTACAGAAGTCCCTATATCAATGGGAAATGCCCTACCTTTGAGTGCGGTTTGAACTATTGATTTACGTAATTGGAAGTAACCAATTAGGTTTACGATGAAACCTAGAAATCAATCACTGATCCAATTTGAGTACCTCTATGGGATAGACCTCAACAGAAAACTGTTGAGTAACGGCAGCAAGTGATTGAGTTCAGTAGTTCCTCATAGAAAATTATTGACTCTAGAGATATGGTAATATGGAGAAGACAAAATTGTTTGAAGCACGCACAGAACCGGAAGCGCCCCTTGTTTCAAAGAGAGGAGGACGGGTTATTCACATTTAATTTGATGGTCAGAGGCGAATTGAAAGCTAAGCAGTGGTAATTATAAAGATCCCCCCGGGGAAAAATAGAGATGTCTCCTACGTTACCCGTAATATGTGGAAGTATCGACGTAATTTCATAGAGTCATTCGGTCTGAATGCTACATGAAGAACATAAGCCAGATGATGGAACGGGGAGACCTAGGATGTAGAAGATCATACATGAGTGATTCGGCAGATTTGGATTCCTATATATCCACTCATGTGGTACTTCATCATACGATTCATATAAGATAAAGATCCATCTGTCTAGATATCATCATATACATCTAGAAAGCCGTATGCTTTGGAAGAAGCTTGTACAGTTTGGGAAGGGGTTTTTAAAAGAAGAATCTACTTCAACCGATATGCCCTTAGGCACGGCCATACATAACATAGAAATCACGCTTGGAAAGGGTGGACAATTAGCTAGAGCGGCGGGCGCTGTAGCGAAGCTGATCGCAAAAGAGGGTAAATCAGCCACATTAAGATTACCATCCGGGGAGGTCCGTTTGATATCCAAAAACTGCTTAGCAACAGTCGGACAAGTGGGTAATGTTGGGGTGAATCAACAAAGTTTGGGTAGAGCCGGATCGAAGTGTTGGATAGGTAAGCGTCCTGTAGTAAGAGGAGTAGTTATGAACCCTGTAGACCATCCCCATGGAGGTGGGGAAGGGAAAGCCCCAATTGGTAGAAAAAAACCCACAACTCCTTGGGGTTATCCTGCGCTTGGAAGAAGAAGTCGGAAAAGGAAAAAATATAGTGATAGTTTTATTCTTCGTCGCCGTAAATAGGAATATTGAAAATAGAATTTTTTGAATTTGAAATAATGTGATGGGCGAACGACGGGAATTGAACCCGCGCGTGGTGGATTCACAATCCACTGCCTTGATCCACTTGGCTACATCCGCCCCTTATCTAGCTAAAGGATTTTATCTTTTTTCCATTCATCATTATTGTATTTATTCTTACCTTCATACTTAGATCAAGATATTCTATTGGACATAGAATGCCAATCTTTAAAATGTAAAAAAAGGAGTAATCAGCTGTGGCACGTTCACTAAAAAAAAACCCTTTTGTAGCTAATCATTTATCAAGAAAAATTGAAAAACTCAACATGAGGGAGGAGAAAGAAATAATAGTAACTTGGTCTCGGGCATCTACCATTATACCCAAAATGATTGGCCATACAATCGCTATTCATAATGGAAAGGAACATTTACCTATTTATATAACAGATCGTATGGTAGGTCACAAATTGGGAGAATTCGCGCCTACTCTGACTTTCGCGAGACATGCGAGAAACGATAATAAATCTCGTCGTTAATTTGGAAAAAAATAGATACTTATCATTCATTGGCGGGAGATAACCTTATGATAAAGAAAAAGAACTCAAATTCGAGTGGAGAAGTAAAAGTTTTAGCTCAACATATATGTATGTCTGTTTTCAAAGCACAAAGAGTAATTGATCAGATTCGCGGGCGTTCTTATGAGGAAACGCTTATGATATTGGAACTTATGCCTTATCGAGCATCTTATCCCATTTTAAAATTGGTTTATTCCGCAGCAGCAAACGCTAGTCATAATATGGGTTTGAACGAAACCGATTTATTCATTAGTAAAGCCGAAGTCAATGGAGGTCCTTTTGTGAAAAAATTAAGACCTAGAGCTCGAGGACGTAGTTATCCGATAAAAAGACCGACTTGTCATATAACAATTGTATTAAAAGATAAATCAAAATTATCTTTCGATGAATTTAAGATTTAGATTCATATTTAGAAAAAAATAGATGGAAAAATAATATAATAAAAAATATGGGACAAAAAATAAATCCGCTTGGTTTCAGACTTGGTACAACCCAAAATCATCATTCCTTTTGGTTCGCACAACCAAAAAATTTTTCTGTAGGTCTACAAGAAGATGAGAAAATACGGAATTGTATAAAGAACTATGTACAAAAAAATAAGAGAATATCCTCAGGTTTCGAAGGAATTGGAATTTCGCGTATAGAAATTAAAAAAAGAATTGATTTAATCCAGGTTATAATCCATATTGGATTCCCAAATTTATTAATAGAGGGCCGAACACGAGGAATCGAAGAATTACAGATGAATGTACAAAAAGAATTTCGTTCTGTGAACCGAAGAATCAACATTGCTATCACACGAATAGAAAAACCTTATGGAGACCCCAATATTCTTGCAGAATATATGGCTTCTCAATTAAGAAATAGAGTTTCATTTCGAAAGGCAATGAAAAGAGCTATTGAATTAACTGAACAAACAGATACAAAGGGAATTCAAATACAAATTGCAGGACGTATTGACGGAAAAGAAATTGCACGTGTCGAATGGATCAGAGAAGGTAGAGTTCCTCTACAAACAATTCGCGCTAAAATTGATCATTGTTCCTATACAATTCGAACTATCCATGGAGTACTAGGCCTAAAAATTTGGATATTTGTGGATGAAGAATAATAGACCTTTATTTATCTTGTCATTCTACCCAGTCATATAGTGATATATAGAACAAAAAACTAGAAACTTTTCTATTTTTCTGTTAAATCAAACAAAAATAAACAATTCTAATTCTATAAGGTTGAATAAAAAAGAAATTAACCTTTTTTTATATAATTGCTATGCTTAGTGTGTGACTCGTTAGTTTTTTCTTTAGAATTTTGAGTTTCTTTAGAGTTTTTAGTAGGATCAAAAAAAGACTGACCCCTAGTATTAACTCAATAACTACAACTACTATATAAAAATAAATTTAAAACTAATAACTAACTTATTGCTTCATATTGTCGAGATCCCCAAAACAGTCACTATATGACTGGATCAATCATATAGTTGTAACAACTGAAATTGTTCCATAACAAAAAAATCTGATTGTGGATTTGAAAAAAAAATAAAGGGATGCGGATAAATGGAAAGGTGATAGAAAGAGAGAACAAAAATATCAATGATATATAATTCCAATATGTATGGTCTATGAATTTCCTCATATAAATAAAAGGCAGTGTAATAAAGCATTAATTTCATATTGTTTTAATATTGTTTAATATTGTATCGATTGATATATAAATAATAAATGATATATAAATAATAAAGAGCTTCTGGTTAATAGAAACTGAGGAGATTGACTCGGGAACAGATTTTGTTGAGAGCTCCATTGCAGAGTTCAGGCCTAATCATTAATGGAGAAGCTATAGGAACGACGAAACCTGTGACTATATAGGATTCTATTTAAAAGAATCCAAATGATTGAGCAGGCGGGATGGCGGAATGAACCAAGAACAATTTTTTTTACTCGGAGAGGTCGTGGATTGATCCTACGAATAAAGCAGGAAAAGGAAAGAGTCAATATTCGCCCGCGAAACCCTTATTTCTTATTTATTGGATTCCCTTATTTATTGGATTCCAATATTGTCTTGATTCAATAATTTATTAAAAGAAAAGTAAAAAAAAATAAGGATCCGGTATAAAAAAGAAACATTATCTATATCTATAAATAGACAAATCTAACCGTATATACAGCTTCTTATCTAATATTCTTATCTAATAAATGAAATATAATATCAATAAATCCCATTACTTAGTTTAATGTATTAGTTATTAAATACATGCGCATCTGTAATATTATCGAATCCTTTCATTCGTGAGGAGCTGGATGAGAAGAAACTCTCATGTCCGGTTCTGTAGTAGAGGTGTGAAAAAACCATCAACTATAACCCCAAAAGAACCAGATTTCGTAAGCAACATAGAGGAAGAATGAAAGGAATATCTTGCCGGGGTAATCATATTTGTTTCGGCAGATATGCTCTTCAGGCACTTGAACCCGTTTGGATTACCGCTAGACAAATAGAAGCAGGACGAAGAGCAATGACACGATATGCACGTCGTGGTGGAAAAATATGGGTACGTGTTTTTCCCGATAAACCTATTACAGTAAGGCCCGCAGAAACACGTATGGGGTCGGGAAAGGGATCTCCCGAATATTGGGTATCTGTTGTTAAACCCGGTCGAATACTTTATGAAATGGGCGGAGTCTCAGAAACTGTAGCCAGAGCAGCAATTTCAATAGCTGCATGTAAAATGCCTATAAAAACTCAATTTGTTATTTCAGGATAGGGATGTAGAACTAAATATAAAAAAAGGGATGAAAAAACAACCACGAGTTTCTTTATTTCTAGACAAATACTATTTCTTCTTTTTCCTCATTCTTTGCATTGAAATAATAAATTCAAATAAAAATGATATGATTCAACCTCAGACCCTTTTGAATGTAGCAGATAACAGTGGAGCTCGAGAATTAATGTGTATTCGAATCATAGGAGCTGGTAATCATAGATATGCTCATATTGGTGACGTTATTGTTGCTGTAATTAAAGAAGCAGTGCCCAATATGCCTCTAGAAAGATCAGAAGTAATAAGAGCTGTAATTGTACGTACATGTAAAGAACTCAAACGTAACAACGGTATGATAATACGATATGATGACAATGCAGCGGTTGTCATTGATCAAGAAGGAAATCCAAAAGGAACTCGAGTTTTTGGCGCGATTGCTCGGGAATTGAGACAGTTGAATTTTACTAAAATAGTTTCATTAGCTCCCGAGGTATTATAAAGACTCATAGTCATAGATCAAATTAGAATATTGTTCTAGTAGGATATCTGAAATAAACCCAATTAATAGATTGTGTCTCACGCATATACTTTTACTAATTTAATAATTAATTTAATAATAAATTTCAAATTTTATTAAATAATGAATACTTTGAAGTATTCAAATAAAAAAACATGTTGATTATATCAAAATTAGGAAGCACCAATAATTATAATTCGTCATGGGCAGAGACGCTATTGCTGATATAATAACTTCTATAAGAAATGCTAACATGAGTAAAAATGGAACGGTTCGAATAGTATCCACAAATATCACCGAAAACATTGTTAAAATACTCCTACGAGAGGGTTTTATTGAAAATGTTCGGAAACATCAGGAAAGTAATAAAAATTTCTTGGTTTCAACTTTGCGCCATAAAAGAACTAGGAAAGGAATATATAAAACAATTTTAAAACGTATCAGTCGACCCGGTCTACGAATTTATTCCAACTATAAAAAAATTCCTAAGATTTTAGGTGGAATGGGAATTGTAATTCTTTCCACTTCTCGAGGCATAATGACAGATCGAGAAGCTAGACTAGAAAAAATTGGAGGAGAAATTTTGTGTTATATATGGTGATCCTCCTCTGGTATCCTAATTTTATCTCTAACTTCCTATTTGTGAAATAGAGAGGAAAGGTGAGTTATATAACTCTTCCTCCATTAGTTGATACTTCAAGTAGGTTGCCTGGAATGAAAAAAAAACAAGAGACTTATTTTCTTCCAAGGAATAGATTCAAAATTAAAGTAAGGAGTGAGAAATATGAAAATAAGGGCTTCTGTTCGTAAAATTTGTGAAAAATGTCGACTGATCCGTAGGCGCGGACGAATTATAGTGATTTGTTCCAATCCGAGACATAAACAGAGACAAGGATAATCTTTCTAAAGTTTCTCAAAGAGGGGTTATGTAAAAATAAAAGATTTGTTTTAACATGAAATGGATATCTCCATATCTTTCTATATATTTCTGATTCATATTTATGAGATGATAAAATATGGCAAAACCTATACAAAGAATTGGTTCGCGTAGGAATGGGCGTATTAGTTTACGTAAGACTGGACGTAGAATACCAAAAGGAGTTATTCATGTTCAAGCCAGTTTCAACAATACCATTGTAACTGTTACAGATGTACGAGGTCGAGTGGTTTCTTGGGCCTCCGCCGGTACTTCTGGATTCAAAGGCACAAGAAGGGGAACACCCTATGCTGCGCAAGCAGCCGCTTTAGATGCTATTCGTACTGTAGTAGATCAGGGTATGCAACGAGCAGAAGTTATGATAAAAGGTCCTGGTCTCGGAAGAGACGCAGCATTACGGGCTATTCGTAGAAGTGGTATACTATTAAGTTTCATACGTGATGTAACACCTATGCCACATAATGGATGTAGACCTCCAAAAAAAAGACGTGTGTAAAAAAAAGAATTAAATGGATTTCAAGAGAAATAAACGATTCAATGATCTGATCAAATAATAATATTAGTATGGTTCGAGAGGAAATAGCAGGATCCACTCGAACACTACAGTGGAAATGTGTTGAATCAAGAGTAGACAGTACGCGTCTTTATTATGGTCGTTTCATTCTGTCCCCGCTCATGAAAGGGCAAGCCGATACCATAGGTATTGCCATGCGAAGGGCTTTACTTGGAGAAATAGAAGGAACATGTATCACACGTGCTAAATCTGAGAAGGTGCCACATGAATATTCTACGATAGTAGGTATTGAGGAATCGGTACATGAAATTTTAATAAATTTGAAAGAAATTGTATTGAGAAGTAATCTGTATGGAGTTAGAGACGCATCCATTTGCGTTAGGGGTCCTAGATACGTAACCGCTCAAGATATCATCTCACCGCCTTCCGTGGAAATAGTTGACGCAACACAACATATAGCTAACCTGACGGAACCAATTGATTTGCGTATTGGATTACAAATCAATAGAGATCGCGGATACCGTATGAACCCCACAAATAACTCTCAAAACAGAAGTTATCCTATAGATGCTGTATCCATGCCTGTTCGAAATGCGAATCATAGTATTCATTCTTATGGAAATGGAAATGAAAAACAAGAAATACTTTTTCTAGAAATATGGACGAATGGAAGTTTAACTCCTAAGGAAGCACTTTATGAAGCTTCTCGTAATTTGATTAATTTATTTATTCCTTTTCTGCATGCGGAGGAAAGGAGCATTCATTTCGAGGAAAATAAAAACAGGTTTACTCTACCTCCTTTTACCTTTCAAAATGGATTAACTAAGCTAAGGAAAAACAAAAAAGGAATTCCATTGAAATGTATTTTTATTGACCAATTAGAACTATCTCCGAGGACCTATAATTGTCTCAAAAAGTCCAATATACATACATTATTGGACCTTTTGAGTAACAGTCAGGAGGATCTTATGAGAATTGAATATTTTCGTACAGAAGATGTAAAACGGATATTGGACACTCTACAGAAACATTTCGCAATCAATTTACCTAAGAATAAGTTTTCATTTTAAAGAAATTTTTTCATTTTCTTTTTTTATTAAAAAAAAACTTCATTTTTCATCTTCGACACGCAATCCGTATTTTCGCGAAATAGATCATAATAAAATTCATGTATCTAGGGAGGATTCACTTTAGAAGCGACTATTCCCTAGATACCTACATCGTGGTATTTCACAGTTGAATCAATTTGAAAAAGACCTAAAGTTAGAGATTTATCAATAGGTAATGTTGCTCCAATACCTAACCAAAGAGCTACTGCGGTACCGATCAAAAAGACTGTTGTAGCTACTGGACGACGAAATGGATTTTGGAATTTATTAACATTCTCCAAAAAGGGTACTGTTAATAATCCTGTTGGTACTGAAACCATTAAAAGAACACCCAATAATTTATTGGGTACTGTGCGGAGTATTTGAAATACAGGAAAAAAGTACCATTCGGGCAATATTTCCAAAGGAGTTGCAAATGGATCTGCCGGTTCACCAATCATTGATGGTTCTAGGACTGCTAAGCCGACATTACATGCAATAGTACCTAGAATTACTACCGGAAAAATATATAAAAGATCATTGGGCCATGCGGGTTCTCCATAATAATTATGCCCCATCCCTTTGGCCAATTTAGCTCTTAATACAGGATCATTCAAGTCAGGTTTCTTTGTTATTGGGATAGGTGAATTCTTATGGATCCATCCCCCGAAAGAACCGGACATGATAATTTTTCATCATCCGGCTCGAGCAAGATTCAAAAGAATTACAGAAATAGATTGATAGAAAATCTATATTTAATACATATCCACACATATAAAATAGAATGACTCTATGTAAGTAAGAAGGGATTTACTAGATCCCATTTTCGAAGTTGCACCTATTCATATTCAGTGCAAATAATTTAGTTCTTACAGATAAATGCTCAATATCCAAGTAGGCTTAAAAATTTGATCATAATCAAGGGCTTTTTGGACTGTCTCATGTCTTTTTGATTTTATTCGTTTTTTCCCCACAACATCTCGATTTTCTTACATACAAAGTCTTTACTTGTTACTAATAAAGTCTAGCCTCTGTTCTTCCTTAGATCCCTTATTTCACTCCGATAGTATCATATTATAGATCGAGGTCGATGCAGAGGAAATGAATGCATTTCCATACTATAAATAAGTAAGTGGGATAGATAAAACATTGGATCGTGCCACATCACTTATTCTACAGGATCTTACGGAGCCTGTTCATGCATGACATAATTCGGGCATGATCATAGAAAAAATTCTCCTCAAGCGAACCGGCCTATTCTATGCTACATAGGGGGATTTACGTGGTGGTTGGATGCAGAGACACGTTTGGTTGTGAATTCCAACGTGGCGGATAAAATAATATATCGGCATGGCCCAATCAATAGTTCAAGTCACACACTCCCATAATCCATCCATCCTCTCTTCGGAGAATCCACTTCAACTATTCTTATCAAATAAGAACTAAACTACTTCGGAGTTGAAGAGAAGTATCAAAAAACATGTCTTATTTTTTCAATAATACATCTTTGTAGCAATGAAATACTATTGTTCCTTCCCGATAGGATATATCAGAAATTACAAATATCTATGATCTCTCTATCCTCTATAAAATAAAGAAAATAAAGCTATAACTATAAAGGACCCGAAATACCTTGCTTACGTATCATTGGGAAGTGCATTAACATAAATACGGCAGTAAGAAGGGGCAATACAAAAGTGTGTAAACTATAAAAACGAGTCAAGGTAGATTGACCCACACTAGCACTTCCACGTAATAACTCTACCAAAGGAGATCCTATTATAGGAATAGCGTCAGGCACGCCTGTCACAATTTTTACTGCCCAATAACCAATTTGATCCCGAGGTAAGGAATAACCAGTTACACCAAAAGATGCAGTCAATACAGCCAGAACCACACCTGTAACCCAAGTTAATTCGCGAGGTTTTTTAAACCCACCTGTAAGATACACACGAAATACGTGCAGAATCATCATTAGAACCATCATACTTGCTGACCATCGATGAACTGATCGAATTAACCAACCAAAGTTGGCTTCAGTCATTATGTATTGAACAGAGGAAAAGGCCTCCGTAACAGTTGGACGATAGTAAAAAGTCATAGCAAAACCCGTAGCTACTTGTACTAAAAAACAAGTAAGCGTGATTCCTCCTAGACAATAAAATATGTTGACATGAGGAGGAACATATTTACTAGTTATATCATCTGCAATCGCTTGAATCTCGAGACGTTCCTCGAACCAATCATATACTTTATTGAGATAGGGAATCCGAGAGGACCCCCCCCCCGAGAACCGTATATGAGAATTTCATCTCGTACGGCTCAAACAGAAACACACAAATATCGATTTCGACGGATATGCAATAGAAAGTTCAAAACTTCTTAGCTGCTCGATTCAATTTGTGCCAAAGATAGGAAGTAAAAAAAAATCCGAAATCTCTTCTTTGTGATGCTAATGCCTAAAATATCAAGTTAGCTCGTGCACCTTTCTTTATATTGATCGTTCCAGGCCTCTTGAATCTTCTCTTTCCTATTTTTGTTTGTTTTTGTTATTTAATTTGTTGTTTTTTGTGCGTAATGCAGGTCGACTTTTGTTTTACTGTTGATAGGAATTCCCTTGTTAAGACCCTATAAATCAATTAAAACCTCAGATTCATACAAGAACCACGATGATTTAATCGCGAGCTAAATAAAAGGGTTCTTTGAGTAAAAACCATTTGATCATCACTTATTCAATTTCAATGAGTGGATGTAATGACTCAAAAAAATCTAGAGAAAGAAGTTGTTCTTCAGATAAAATTAATTTAATAAGTCTAAAGAAAGAAAAATTATTTAATTTAGGAAATATCCATCTGAAATTTTTTTTTAGTCCGGTTGCGAGGTCTAAATAATAAGTATGAATCATAGTTAGAATATTTCTTTTCTTACTTTTTTCTATAATATTCCGTGTTCCAGATATTAGAATAAATATCCGACGGGGTAGAATCATCTTAATAGAGATGACAGGGCCATTCTCTGTATTATCAATAGGATCAATTATAACAAGTCACACGCTCATATTCCGGAAATACCGAAAAAAGAAATACCACAGTCGAACTACCAAAAAGGTCTATAAATCCAAGTTTTAAATAAAAAATTTTTTTTATCGAAAAACTAGAGCTTCATAGTTCTTATGAACCTAACTCATTGAAATTCCATCCAGTAAAACGGAAGAATTATAAATTTCCAAAATAATAGATAGGAATATTGCAAATAAAGCCATTGCAACTCCCATAAGTGGTGTAGTCCCCCAGCCCGGAGCTACTTTACCATATTCTGAATTCAATGGTTTCAATAAACTCCCTACAGTAGTTTGTCTTGGCCTAGATCTAGAACTACCCTCAACGGTTTGTGTAGCCATAAATCCTATTTAATCATTGGTTGAGATCAGTTGACTTTGTATACTATTCCGTTGTAATTGTAAATAAATAAACGATCTTATCGTAGATCCATTGTGATCTTGAAATTTTCTAAAAATGGAAACAGCAACCCTAGTCGCCATCTTCATATCAGGTTTACTTGTAAGCTTTACGGGGTACGCCTTATATACCGCTTTTGGGCAACCCTCTCAACAACTAAGAGATCCATTCGAGGAACACGGAGACTAGACTCGTTGAAGTAATGAGCCTCTTGATATGAGGGCCCATTACTTCAGTTTCTATAATGAAAAATGATTTCATTATTTTTTAGTCGGAACCTTAGGTGGTTCTCGAAAAAAGATAGCGAAAAATATTATCCCTAAAGTCGAGACTAAAAGGAATGTATAAACCAATGCTTCCATAGATTCGATCGTGGTTTACAATTATAGCTTTCACATCTATTCGTTTGAGTGGGATCATTTACCATACCATAAAAAAAGAGGGGAAAGAATCAACGAAAAGAAGTTGATTCAAGTCTCTATTTTTTTCTCGGGTACCCGAGAAAAAAATAGAGATAGAGGATAAAGATGCCAGAGCAGTCTTGTATCAAACTACTTGTCTCTTTGTAGTTGGATCTCCAAGTTTTTGGAATGCTCCAAATTCCACTTGAGCATCCAAATCTGGATCAATACCAGCAAAAACATCTCTAAACAAGGTTCTAGCGCCATGCCAAATATGTCCAAAAAAGAAAAGCAAAGCAAACGAAGCATGCCCAAAAGTGAACCAACCCCTTGGACTACTACGAAAAACACCATCAGATTTCAAAGTAGCCCGGTCTAATTCAAAAATTTCGCCTAATTGTGCGCGCCTAGCATATTTTTTCACAGTAGCAGGATCGCTATAATTGACTCCATTGAGTTCGCCACCATAGAACTCAACAGTTACACCTACTTGTTCGACACTATACTTCGATTCTGCCCTTCGAAAAGGAACATCTGCCCGAACAATTCCATCTCCATCTACTAAAACTACCGGGAATGTTTCAAAAAAAGTAGGCATACGACGTACAAAAAGCTCGCGCCCTTCTTTATCTCTAAAGACGGGATGTCCTAACCATCCAACAGCTATTCCATCCCCGCTATCCATTGAGCCCGCTCTGAATAATCCCCCTTTTGCCGGATTATTGCCAATGTAATCATAAAAAGCTAATTTTTCAGGAATTTTAGACCAAGCTTCCGATAAACTTAGATTTTCAGCTAGTCCGGCACCAACTCTTCGATATATCTCTTGCTGGAAGTATCCCTGATCCCACTGATAACGAGTGGGACCAAATAACTCGATTGGGGTTGTTGCTGAACCATACCACATAGTTCCAGCAACAACAAAAGCTGCAAAAAAAACAGCAGCGATACTACTAGAAAGTACAGTTTCAATATTGCCCATACGTAATCCTTTGTAGAGACGTTGAGGCGGACGGACACTAAGATGGAATAGGCCTGCTAATATGCCCAGTGTACCTGCTGCAATATGATGAGAGGCGATTCCGCCAGGAACAAAAGGATCAAAACCTTCCGCGCCCCACGCTGGACTTACAGATTGTACTTTTCCAGTTAGTCCATAAGGATCAGACACCCATATTCCAGGACCATATAAGCCTGTTACATGAAATGCGCCAAAGCCAAAGCAAGCCACTCCTGAGAGAAATAAATGAATTCCAAAGATTTTGGGCAAATCCAAAGAAGGTTTTCCTGTACGTTCATCACAAAATATTTCTAAGTCCCAATACACCCAATGCCAGATGGCCGCCAAAAAGCACAAGCCAGAAAACACAATATGTGCTCCGGCCACGCCTTCATAGCTCCAAATACCCGAATTCGTTACAGTTCCTCCTGAAATACTCCAACCACCCCATGAATTGGTTATTCCTAAACGAGTCATGAAGGGTATAACGAACATACCTTGTCTCCACATTGGATCAAGAACGGGGTCAGAGGGATCAAAAACCGCCAATTCGTATAGAGCCATCGAACCGGCCCAACCAGAAACTAGAGCCGTATGCATTATATGGACAGAAAGCAATCGGCCGGGATCATTCAATACGACAGTATGAACACGATACCAAGGCAAACCCATGGAAATACCCCTTTCTCAAAGAAAAATAGACACTATGTAACTTTATCGCATTGCAATAGACTTATACTATTTACCTAATCTTTTCAGCGAATTCTGTATGAGAAAAGGTTACTTTTTATTGTATTCCGTTGAAAATAACGGCTGAATTCTGTTCGTAAGAACAAAGAGAAGCAGATCTATTCTATACCCGATAAGTACCAATACGCAATGGGAGTATTAGTCCTATTTGGGGAGAATAAATGTATGGATACTTTTTATTATTCGAACGATCTATCTCTTCATTAAGATTTTTATTTATTAATTCTATCTTTCTCTAAAAACCTTCGAATTTGTGTTCGAATTTGTGTATTGTATAAAGTAAAAGTAGAATAAATAGAAAAAAAATGATGAAGACAATAAACTCATTCTTACGTTTCCATATTAAAGTGAAGTATAGTACTTAAATTTTTTCTTTAATTTAATGCCCATTGGTGTTCCAAAAGTACCTTTTCGGAGTCCTGGAGAGGAAGATGCAGTTTGGGTTGACGTATAGTGCGACTTGTCAGACATATTGGGTCATATGGGATTTCCCCATTTTCTCCCCCGATCGAGATATCCTCTGTTTCGCCCAAGAAATATTGTATTGATTGAAGAATCAATCATGCGTAGCGTGAAGTTAAATTAGATTAATTTAGATTGAGGAGCAATATTCTTAATTAGAAGAATTTATGGTTAACTTGGACTAAAAAAATTGAGTATCCAGGCTCTGCTCATAAAATACCAAATGGGTAATAGTAATATATGTAGAATTACCGCTTTAGCTATGCATAGAAGATTCTTATATTTTATTTATTTAATTAGAGAAGCACTCTTAAACTGCCATGTCAACCATTATAATAAATACATCGAATAGTTTTTGGGAGGCATGAAACGAATTGAAAAAAAAAGTCGTAGCAAAAAGAAGTGGTACTGAGATCATTTGTCTTATATGTACAACTAGAATTCGGATAGATCTTTCCCCGGAGTAGAACATGAACCTAAAAGAATTCAAAGGGCCCATTCAGGAACAAGAAAATGACATCGTGATTTAAATCTCGACGAAACAATACATCAATGAGAGGTTAATTAAATAAGTTCAGTAAATTCTTTTTTTTTTTTAGGGAAGGGGTCAAAACTCTTTCTTTTTTTTAATGGAAGAAAAAACCCCTTCATTAGAAAAGCAGGAATCTCTTAAAAAAAGAGAGATAGGATTGGAATCGACACATTGATTCTTTATTTTCGCAATTTTTTTGAACCGTATGCATCCAAAGATGCACGTACGGTTCAAAAGGGATATAATTTTGTCCTAATCAACCGACTTTATCGAGAAAGATTACTTTTTTTAGGCCAAGAAGTTGATAGCGAGATCTCAAATCAACTTGTTGGTCTCATGGTATATCTCAGTATAGAAGATGATACTAAGGATCTTTATTTGTTTATAAATTCCCCTGGCGGATGGGTAATACCAGGAATCGCTATTTATGATACTATGCAATTCGTTTCGCCCGATGTACATACAATATGCATGGGATTAGCCGCTTCAATGGGATCCTTCATTCTGGTCGGAGGGGAAATTACCAAACGTCTAGCATTCCCCCATGCTTGGCGCCAATGAGTTTTTATTTGAAAAAAAAAAGAAGAAGAAGACTATGCCTTCGCCATATTGAATATGAATAATAGGTAATAATAGCATGGCACTTCGAGTTCGATATGAACAAACTATTATTGTTTTTCCTAACATGATATTTTCTATCGAGATAGTAGTATGAAAAAAGGTTATTTCCGACTTGATCTTCTATGTCGGGAGTACATTTCAGCGTCACAAACCGTTTTCTTTCACACCAGAAGCCTTTTTCTGATATTTCTCTTACGAAGAGTACGAAAAAAAAAAAAGAAAATTTTTTCTTATTTGATCGTATCAAAAAGAAACTTTGGGATTGCTAAATCACAGACGAGATAAATATAGAAAGCAACAGAACCATCATAGTATTTTTTTTTACATTACAATATGAATGAAAGGAAGGGTGGTAAATGGATCATTCAACAATCTAGATCGGATGGATTCTTTTTTTTTTCTTCGAAAAAATAGAAGGGGGAAAAGGAAATTCCATTGCAGAGCCGTATGCAATGCACAAAAGGTGCCTGTACGGTCCGTCGTTCAATTCTATTTTTTTTCTTGTTTTTTTTTTAGTCCTTACTTTAATCCAATTCTTCAAGATAGAAGAACCATTTATGCATGATGTTAGATCAATATTATCAGGGTTATGATTCACCAACCTGCTAGTTCTTTTTATGAGGCACAAGCAGGGGAATTTATCTTGGAAGCGGAAGAACTACTCAGACTTCGCGAAACCCTCACAAAGGTTTATGTACAAAGAACAGGTAACCCTTTATGGGTTATATCCGAAGACATGGAGAGAGATGTTTTTATGTCAGCAACAGAAGCCCAAGCTCATGGCATTGTTGATCTTGTAGCGGTCGAAAATGAAACTACTGGGGATTTCGCCTAAATATATGATTCCCTCCATAATTCTATTTTTCCGTGATTTGATATTGAATGTAAATAATTCATAATCATCAATAAATCAGGTTAAGATCGATCTAAACCTACCTATTTTATTATATATATGTATGATATGCCGACAATTAAACAACTTATTAGAAACACAAGACAGCCAATACGAAATATCACGAAATCCCCCGCACTTAGGGGGTGCCCTCAACGACGGGGAACATGTACTCGGGTGTATGTGCGACTCGTTTAGATCATGAGTTCAAACAAAATAAAATAAATGCAGCAATTTTTCACAATCACCAGTACCAAGGAATAAAGATAGATAGGATGGAAAAACGTTATTTACTATCTATAAAGCTAAAGATTCATCATCTACCTATATTTTTGTGTATGAAATTTATGGTTTCCATTGGTGCAAATCCAATCACCTCAGTTTGAGATGAGAAGTAATTCCCCATTGGTAGCAAATAGTTATCTATTAAGCGGAGGAAAGAGTACTATAAGAAGCAAAAAGGTTATGTTCCTATTCTTGAAAGAACGGACTAACAAGGTCAGCTACCTAGCCAACTTTCATAATTAAATGCCGTCACTGTATGGATAACCCTTTTGTGAAAAGAACTATTACTGATTGGTAGAGCTAAACTAAGGAGTGTGAACTATACAAGTTCACAATAACATTTGGTTAAATGAAAGAAAAGGCTCCGGTGTATAGAGAGGACCTCACCGTTTACGAAGTAACCATAGAAACGATGGAACCCACTATTTTTATTTTTATTTTTTTATCGCTAGAATTTCTTCTTTCCGGTATTTTACCCGGAAAGAATAAAAAATCGTGGTTGGGAAGGTCATAGTAGCAAAAGCCATTGGAATTTATATTTTATATATCGGAATAATCCGTTTTGGTATTAATTAACTAAAGGGGGATAAGAGGATGACTGAAAGAAAAGAAATCAATTAGTTATTCATTAAAGTTTAATTTGATTCAATGACCAGAGTTAGACGAGGATATATAGCTCGGAGACGTCGAACAAAAATTCGTTTATTTGCATCAACCTTTATAGGGGCCCATTCAAGACTTACCCGAACTGCTACTCAACAGAAAATGAGAGCTTTGGTTTCCTCTCATCGGGATAGGGGCAGACAAAAGAGGGACTTTCGTCGTTTGTGGATCACTCGAATAAATGCAGCAGCTCGTGAGAATATGGTATTCTATAGTTATAGCAAATTCATACACAATCTGTACAAGAAGCAATTGCTTCTTAATCGTAAAATACTTGCACAAATAGCTATATCAAATAAGAATTGTCTTTACATGATTTCCAATAAGATTAGCAAATAAAAGAGATTAAAAAGTCATATATCATATATATAAATAGCGAAAACAGAATAGAATTCCCCGGAGAATGGACTCCGGGAAGATAGAATAAAAATGAATTTAAGAAATTAAAAAGAAATTAAGATAAGTAATGGGAATGAACGAACATCTTTCAAAAAAAAAGATTTCTTCTTTCCCTATTTGTTGTTTCTTATAACACAACAATAAAATCTGGATTCGAGGTTTTTCGAGCAAAACATCAATCTGAGCGTGAGTTACACTTGGAGTTTTGAATCAATAGGAAGAGTATATCTATTTATTTCGGGTTCTGGGACCAGCCGTTCTAGGGATCGACTCAGCTCTCTCAAACTGTTTTTCATTATTAAGAAAAGGTAACAAAGATAAAATACGAGCTTG